TCAAAAAAGGGGGGTTCCTCCTTTTATCGTTGTATGTGAAAGACATGTATTCTTCAAAATAGATCGTTCTTTTTAGTTATTATCTATACTTATTTCGTGTATGTGGATAATTTTTTTAATATACTCTTTTTAATATACATTGTTTTTTTACTTTAACATATAAATATATAATAAACATACAAATATATATAATAAAAATATATTTATATATACATGTATATGTGATATATATATCACATATACGTATGCGCGCACATCACACATCACATATATAAATGACATGAGGGAAAAAAATGGAAGAAAATAAGGGAAAATAAAAATTGATTAAGCCCAGAGTGCTATGTCCATAATTCAAAGTAAGGAGTATCATAAGATTTCTGATAAACATAAGTTTTTTTTATTGGGTTTCAATCCAATCAATCAGTTACACAACAAGTTAGGTAATTACTCCCTTCCCAAAATGAACTAGAATACCTAGGTATTTTTTTAAATTCGAATATAGATACTATGATCCATATTTGAATAAAAAAAGTACTCTTTTTTTGGTCTAACTCTTTTTCCTTACTATATATAGTATACTATATAATATATTTATTATACTATTATAGTATAATAAATATGTTTATTAATCACAAAAAAAAATCAGAATAATTAAGAATCCCAATATTTGACTTTTTTTTTCATATCTTTTTTTTGTTTATTTCTTTTATTATTGTTCCTTTCTAAAAGGATAAAAAAGATAAGAATTGGTGAATCGAGAACAATTTGTAATTATAAGAAAAAAGAGTTTCTTTTCTTATGGAACATACATATCAATATGCGTGGATAATACCTTTTCTTCCACTTCCAGTTACTATGTCAATAGGATTTGGACTTCTACTTATTCCGACAGCAACAAAAAATATTCGTCGCATGTGGGCTTTTCCTAGTGTTTTACTCTTAAGTATAGCTATGGTGTTTTCAGCCAATCTGTCTATTCAACAAATAAATGGAAGTTTTATCTATCAATATCTATGGTCTTGGACCATCAATAATGATTTTTCCTTAGAGTTTGGATACTTGATCGATCCACTTACTTCTATTATGTCAATACTAATTACTACTGTTGGAATCATGGTTCTTATTTATAGTGACAAGTATATGTATCACGATCAAGGATATTTGAGATTTTTTGCTTATATGAGTTTTTTTAATACTTCTATGCTGGGATTAGTTACTAGTTCAAATTTGATACAAATTTATATTTTTTGGGAACTTGTGGGAATGTGTTCTTATTTATTAATAGGGTTTTGGTTCACACGACCAATTGCAGCAAGTGCTTGTCAAAAAGCTTTTGTAACTAATCGTGTAGGGGATTTTGGTTTATTGTTAGGAATCTTAGGTTTTTATTGGATAACAGGTAGTTTAGAATTTCGGTATTTGCTCGAAATAACTAATAACTTAATCCAAAATAATGGGGTCAATTCTTTATTTGCTACCTTGTGTGCTTCTTTATTATTCGTCGGTGCAGTTGCTAAATCCGCACAATTCCCCCTTCACGTATGGTTACCTGATGCTATGGAAGGACCCACTCCTATTTCGGCTCTTATACACGCTGCTACTATGGTAGCAGCAGGAATTTTTCTTGTAGCTCGGCTTCTTCCTCTTTTCATAGTCATACCTTATATAATGAATTTCATTTCTTTAATAGGTGTAATAACACTATTATTAGGGGCTACTTTGGCCCTTGCTCAAAGAGACATTAAAAAAAGCTTAGCCTATTCCACAATGTCTCAATTGGGTTATATTATGTTAGCTCTAGGTATAGGTTCTTATCGAGCTGCTTTATTCCATTTGATCACTCATGCCTATTCAAAAGCTTTATTGTTTTTGGGATCCGGATCTATTATTCATTCAATGGAACCTATTGTTGGATATTCACCAGATAAAAGTCAGAATATGGTTCTTATGGGTGGTTTAACAAGATATGTTCCAATTACAAGAACTACTTTTTTATTGGGTACACTTTCTCTTTGTGGTATTCCACCTCTTGCTTGTTTTTGGTCCAAAGATGACATTCTTAATGATAGTTGGTTGTATTCACCAATTTTCGCAGTAATAGCTTATTTCACAGCAGGATTAACCGCATTTTATATGTTTCGGGTATATTTACTTACCTTTGATGGGTATTTCCGCGTTCATTTTAAAAATTACAGTAGCACGAAAAATGGTTCGTTCTATTCCATATCTCTATGGGGAAAAGGAACTCCAAGAGGAGTCAATCCAAATTTACTTTTATCAACAATGAATAAAAAGGTTTCTTTTTTTGCAAAAGAAAGATCCAAAATTGATAATAATGTAAGAAATAGGATACGATACTTTAGTACTTACTTTGGAAATAAATACACTTCCATGTATCCTCACGAATCGGACAATACTATGCTATTTCCTCTTCTTGTATTAGTACTATTTACTTTGTTGGTTGGATCAATAGGAATTTCTTTTGATCAAGGAGTAATAGATTTTGATATATTATCGAAATGGTTAACCCCATCAACAAATCTTTTACATTCAAGTTCTAATTATTCTGTAAATTTGGATGAATTTTTTACAAATGCAATTTTTTCGGTAAGTATAGCAATTTTCGGACTATTCATAGCATATATTTTATACGGATCCGCTTATTCATTTTTCCAGAATTTGGATTTAATCAATTCATTTTTAAAAGGGGGTCCTAAAAGAATTCTTGTGGACCGAATAAAAAATGTGATATACAATTGGTCATATAATCGTGGTTACATAGATATTTTTTATACTAGAGTTTTTACCGTGGGGATAAGAGGATTAACCAAACTAACTCAGTTTTTTGATAGACGTATAATTGATGGAATTACAAATGGTGTTGGTGTTGCAAGTTTTTTTATAGGGGAAGGGATTAAATATATGGGAGGTGGGCGAATCTCGTCTTATCTATTCTTGTATTTATCTTATGTATCAATATTTTTATTTATTTTTTTATTTATAATAAAATAAATTCCTAAAAATGAGATTCATCATTTCAGAGATATAAAAAGAAGAAAAAAAAAATGTTTTGTCTATTCGATCCAAAAAAAGCGGAGAATGCACATTTGCTTGAAACATTTCCCAAATAACCGTTTTACGTCTTTGAGCACGCATGGATCCTTTGATTATATCCCGACGAAAATCCGATTGTTGCGAGTAACGTATCAAAGCCACCTCTTCTGCTTGATCACTATTATTAGTATTATTTGTAGTTGTAATAGGGTTGGTATTCTGATTGTTATCAGTATAAATTACTACGCGTTTGGCTTTTCTTGAACGAATTTCATGATCTTCCTTAGATTCTTCCTCATTTTCTTCCTCCTGTTCTTCCAAATCATCAGTTAATTTGTATGACCACCGAGGAACCCTTTTATGGATTTCTTCTATTCCAATAGATTTATTTCTAATTATTGTTTGATCGTTTGGATCAGTTGTAATTACATCGAATACCCATTTTAAAGCTTTTGTTTGATTTTCAAAATCAATTCTTGTTTGCTCTCTCAATAAAGAATATTTTTTTAAATGCAAAATGGGTGCAGGCTCAAAAGGAAATTCTTTGATTGAGGTTAAGGAATTACCAATATAATTCAGTAATGATTCCCTATCAGGCGGATTCTTTTGATGTTCAAATTTTCTGGAATAATTAGAATTATTAGGAAGTAGCCCATAAATCTTATTTATCCAATTGAT